GTATACAAAAAGTTTAAGAGTAAGCATTATACAATCTCCAAGATATTACTAAAAAAAAAGAGAATAGATTCTATATTTTTATACCAAATATCTAATTTTTATACCAATAAATTCAAGTGATTTCTTTTTTTTTCTAGAAAAAAAATAAAAAAAAAAAAAAGGTTTCCGAAAGTCATTTGTAATAAGATAATAGTCGAGTCTTTCATATTCAAACAGATTTGCATACTAACATCTAGATATTTTTTTTGATGAACTCGAATCTAATTAGATTCTTTCTTTTAGAGAAAAGAGGATAAAATTTAGGAAATAGAATGATCCAGATTTAGTATGGCTACCAAAAAAATTAAATGTTTGAATTGAGAGTTCGTCCATGCGTCAAGATTTTTTTGATCTTTTGAATTGTTGGAAGAATAAAAATCGTAAATTTTTCTAAGACAGTATTAAAAATTTCATATTAAGAATTTCATCGAAAACTTACAGCTGCTTGCCAAACAAAGGCTAAGAGAAGAAAGAAAAGAGGTATTACGGGCATCACATCTACGATTGGATTCAAAAAGGCGTAGGCCTCCGGCAATTTGGCGACTAAAAAAGTGCTTGAAAAAAGGGCAGAATTTAAACAAATACGGATAAAATTAAATATATTAAGCATAAAAAATTTGGTGTTCTTGTGGATAATTTAATTTTGATTGAGTTAATATATTTTTTATATAAGGAAAAAAATAAAGAAAGATAGTCTAAAAAGACTTTGTTGAACTTACTCAATCAAAAATACTTTCATTCTCTTATGAGAATTAAAGAAATAATATTTTCATACAATATCTTAATTGAATTCTATGTAATGATCAATAAAGTCAGTTTGATTTGCTATCTACACATGTCAAAACTCTAGCACCAATGTAATCTATATTTAATTTGGGCTGAAATTTAATTGACGAACAACCAATAGCAATATTACTCTTTTAGTAGTCTTTAATATAAAAATCGAAATGGGGCGTAGCCAAGCGGTAAGGCAACGGGTTTTGGTCCCGCTATTCGGAGGTTCGAATCCTTCCGTCCCAGAGTACAGTCATTACGGAATCAATCTTCTATTGACTTTGTACACCACTTTTCTCTTTCTCTTTAAAAATCGAATATTTTTTAAGAATAAAATATTGAAACGAAAAGAAGAATCAACTTATTTTTCATCATTTCAACCGAATTCAAAAAAATATATTTGCTTTTTTTATTTGTGTGTGATGCGGGTAAGTAAGGTAGAACCTGAGATTCTAAGAGTTTTAATTAAAAAAAATCTCTATTTCTATTCAAATTTAGATTTTACATATATACAATCTAATATGGGATTCATTTGAATTCTGACGGAACCTTTTACGCCTAAATTCACTATTCCATTCATAGAGAAGGAAAAAGTATAGATTACGATATACTAACTGAACTATGACTATTCATGATTCCACAATTGAATCAATTACACAAACTCGAGGAATGTTATGGTAAAACTTCGTTTAAAACGATGTGGTAGAAAGCAACGTGCGACTTGAATTGAAGGACATGATCTGCTGTGGATTTTTTGATCCGCCACTTTTTATATAGGAATGTAGGTGCTCTTGGCTCGACATTTTGTGTTCTATTTTACTAGAGTCCTACACTTTTTTGGAATATAAAAAAGAGTACAGGATGGAGCTCGAGGAGAATAGAAAGTTTTTAGTCCTTTCGCAGGAGTAAGGATCTAGGGTTAGTGCGAATCAATAAGTTGGAACAACTTCGTAAGTCTTTTTTTTTTTATATATATATATATTGAAAAAAAGCCCTTTCAAGCAATTTTACAATGGAAAAGGAAATTTTCTTAAAATTGTAAAATTCTTTGAATCAAAAGTCTATCATGCGTGAATCAAGCGTTTGTATGATTTTTTGATAGAAAGAAAAGAAATCATAAACAAAATAAGGGGCTTGTTGCTGCCCTTTTTTAATAAAACGATTCAAGATCACCGAAGTCATGTCTAAACCCAAAGATTCAAAGTAAGGATAAAGAATCCTGAAACAAGGAAATCCAGTTTTTAATTGTTTGAACAACTAGATCGGAATGAAGAATCAAAATTCATTCTCAAAAATCAGACAAACAAAAAAAGGCTTAGAGACTACTCAACAAAAAGAGTACTTAAGGATTCTCTGTTGAGATATTTGAGAGTTATTTAACTTGAGTTACGAGAGTACGAATGGTACGAATGAATGCTTTTTATGGAAAAAAATATTTAGGGTTTCAATACTGGCTAATTTTTTTATTTATTGAATTTTTTTCTCGAGCCGTACGAGGCCAAAGCCTCTTATACGTTTCTAGGGGGGGTATTATTCATATACATCTATCCCAATGAGCCGTTTATCGAATCGTTGCAATTGATGTTCGATCCCGAAGAAAAGGAAGAGATCTTCGGAAAGTGGGTTTTTATGATCCGATAACTAATCAAACTTATTTAAATCTTCCTGCTATTCTCGATTTCCTTAAAAAAGGCGTTCAACCAACAAGAACAGTTCATGATATTTCAAAGAAGGCAGGTATTTTGACGGAATTAAGTCTTAATAAAACGAAATTGAATTAATGAAATATAAAAAAGAGGATGTGAAAGACTCGTATATAGCTTGATATCAAATTTTATCTACTCTTTTCTTTCCTCCTCTTTCGCTTCCATCATATTTATTTTGATTTATTAGAATTTCGATTTATTATTTAGTATTCCTCCTAAGGTACGAATACTAAAAAATACCCTGCTAACAACTACTCTATTTTATAATCATAACCAAATTTATGAAAAAAATTTTGGATCTATAGAAATTCTCATTTTTTTATAAATAAAAAATTATACTGTATAGAAAAAAATATATTAATTATTCATAAAAAATGAAAGGCCATAAAAATTGGGTCTAAAAAAATATAAAAAGATTTGATATTACCCTAACTGTCTTAGTTTTCATTCATTGTATGAACTCACAAACCAAGGGGTTAAACTTTTTTATTTATTTTTTATATTCTTTTCGCTATATGAAAAATTCACAATCATATTGACAACAGTGTATCGACCAAATATAATTCTCTCATAGAGAAATAGATCTATTTATCCCTGACGCACACATGACTGGATTTTGATTTTTTTTTCTTTATTCTGGTTGTATCTACATAATTTGCAGTACTTTCTTTTTTTTTTGGGGGGGGTTGCTAACTCAACGGTAGAGTACTCGGCTTTTAAGTGCGACTAGCATCTTTTACACATTTGTATGAAGAAAAGGATTCGTCCAGATCTGCGGTAGAGTTTGTAAGACCACGACTGATCCTGAAAGGAATGAATGGAAAAAATAGCATGTCGTATCAAGGGAGAATTCAGATAATTTTTTTTGCTTTCCTGATCGGTACAACCTTGTTTTCGGTGTCGAAAAAAAAAAAGGAATTACAATTTGGGTCGAGTGAATAAATATAAATGGATGGATAAAAAAACCAGTTTTCCTGATTCCAGAAAAAAAAAAAAGAAACGAGCTTCCATTCGTAATTTGAAAAATTACCCGATCTAATTAAATGTTAAAACTAGATTAGTGCCTAATACGGGTATGGGAAGGAATTTTTTTCTTGCGTGTTATTATCAAATTTTTCATGAGTCCTAATTATTTTTTTCCCTAGTCCGTTTGGGTTAGGTTGAAAATGGATGTGTAAAAGAAGCAGTATATTGATAAAAAAAAATATATATATATTTCCAAAATCAAAAGAGCGATTAGGTTAAAAAAATAAAGGATTTCTAATCATCTTGTTTTGTTATTCTATAATATAACGAACAGAAACTTATTAAAGATAGAGAATCCGTTTAGCAGTTTACCTGTTTATGAGGTATCTATTGCTTTTGTAGTCTAATATCTTATTTTGATTGTATCGCACTATGTGTCATTTGAGAACTCAAGAAAATAAAGACTTTACTTTCAGTTTAAATCGAATTTCAATCCAAATGGAGAAATTTCAAGGATATTTAGAGTTCGATGGGGCTCGACAACAGAGTTTTCTATATCCACTTTTTTTTCGGGAGTATATTTATGTACTTGCTTATGATCATGGTTTAAATCGATTAAATAGAAATTGCTCTATTTTCTTGGAAAATGCGGATTATGACAAAAAATATAGTTCATTAATTGTGAAACGCTTAATTTTGCTAATGTATGAACAGAATCCGTCGATTATTCCCACTAAGGATTTGAACCAAAATCCCTTTTTTGGGCATACCAATCTTTTCTATTATCAAATGATATCTGTTTTATTTGCAGTGATTGTAGAAATTCCGTTTTCCCTAAGATTAGGATCCTCTTTCGAAGGAAAACAATTCAAAAAATCTTATAATTTACAATCAATTCATTCAATATTTCCCTTTTTAGAAGACAAATTATCACATTTTAATTATGTGTTAGATGTACTAATACCTTACCCCATCCATCTAGAAATCTTGGTTCAAATCCTACGTTACCGGGTAAAAGATGCCTCTTCTTTGCATTTTTTTAGGTTCTGTCTATACGAGTATTGCAATTGGAAGAATTTTTTTATTAAAAAAAAATCAATTTTGAATCCAAGATTTGTCTTGTTCTTATATAATTCTCATGTATGTGAATACGAATCCATCTTTTTTTTTCTACGCAAGCGGTCTTCTCATTTAAGATCGACATCTTATGAAGTCCTTTTTGAGCGAATTTTTTTCTATGGAAAAATACAACACTTTTTAAAAGTCTTTGTTAATAATTTTTCGGCGATCCTAGGGTTGCTCAAGGGTCCTTTCATACATTATGTTAGATATCACGGAAAATGCATTCTGGCAACAAAAGATACGCCGCTTCTGATGAATAAATGGAAATATTATTTTGTTAATTTATGGCAATGTTATTTTTACGTATGGTTTCAATCGCAAAAGGTCAATATAAATCAATTATCTAAAGATAATTTAGAGTTTCTGGGTTATCTGTCAAGTTTGCGATTAAAT